ATTTGTCCTGAGTTGTTGTTTTGTGAAAAAAAAAAATAAAAAAAAAAACTTCATTTTTTATTGTACTTCTTTCTATTGAAATAAAAAATGAAGTTTAGTAATCTTCCAGAGGGAAAAAATGTTAGTCTAGTTTATATCATTTTGGCGACATGGCCGAGTGGTAAGGCGGGGGACTGCAAATCCTTTTTCCCCAGTTCAAATCCGGGTGTCGCCTGATCAACACAAGACTCCAAATTCCTTATTATGTTCGGCCGATATATAACTCAATGAATTATATTCCCTCACAGACGCAAAATAACTGTTGATACTTGCTTGATTCTAAGCATCTGTCGCTTCTCAAAACTAAAAAGGATTTAAATCCTTGTTGCGTCTAAGATTCAAGATTCTAGTGGAAGAGAATTTTGAAGTCCTTCCACTACAATGTAGTGGCTACTGACTGGATCTTCTCGATCTTAGCTTAAATTGAACTAAGCCGGATAGGCAAGTGAATTAGTGGGTGTGAAAAGAAAAGAGCAGGAAAATACTTTGGATACAGACTCATGAAAGTCTATAAATGCGCAGGCATTCAATCAATATTAGATTGAATGGGTAATTGGCTTTTTTAGAAAAAAGTGCAAAAAGTCTTTCTTTTTGCACTAACCTCGAGCCAAGAATGAAATAGGCTATCCCCCGATTGGTTCAAGAGTGACAATCGGAAGTATAGTCAAAATTAAATCAAATTAGGAAAGACAGGGATGAATGATTTATCTTCATTCCACATTGTTTATGTCTTTTACTTATCAAGATCAACAAATGAAACAATAGATTTTCGTTTCTATGTGTTCAAGTAATAACATTCCCGTACTACTTCCAAGAATGGCAAGGCCTATTTTGTGTAGGCTTAATGGTTACCATTTCTACTATAAAAATCATATAAAAACTTGTTTGAAGTGTATTTAGTGTATTGATTTATGAATAGTCTTGGGTCAGAATCCTTTTTGACTGTTCACTATTGATCCACTATTATTAGTGAACAATAATGGACTAATTCCTTCATATTTATCGAGATAGGGGACATCATTCACATGGATATAGTAAGTCTTGCTTGGGCTGCTTTAATGGTAGTCTTTACATTTTCCCTTTCACTCGTAGTGTGGGGACGAAGTGGACTCTAAGTACTACTAATTAAGTTGATGAATCAAACTTTATCAATTGTTTTCTAGATAGCTCTGTAAAGCGCTTTAAATTATTACATTTTTTTTTATTTAATTCAAAGTTCCATTGTATTCTGGTCTGGTATAGTAATGTACTATATGAATAATATCCTTTTTTCAATCAAACGGATATTTCAACAATTCTCCTGCTCGTATTCCGAAAGTAAAGGGGAGACAGAAAGAGATTCCAACCGAATTCTTCCTAAACTGATAAACCAACCAAATTTTACCACATATATCGACAATGAGTAAGAGGGGATTCCCTTTTATTTCTTTTATTTGTTTCCTTTCGTTTTCAAAGATAAAGTAGTACTTTTTTGAAATGACATAGATACGCACTTTCGATGTTCAAGCATTTTTACAACTCCTTTTCGAAATCCGAATAAGTTCCGTTCCCATAGAACTCCTTGAATTATTGGTCAGTGGTGTAATCAATTACTTCTTCATAATGTCAAAAAACGACTAGGTTTTATATATACCCATATTGCTTTTTACTTCATGTATTTTAGTCTTTCGATGTATGTCAGGATTCATAGGTCATATTTGAACTAAAAAAACCTAAGAAACCTTGGAATTAGCATGGTAAGACTAAGAGGGGAGTTGTCTTTTGCTTTTTTGAGCTTGATTGGAATCAATACAAATCAAATGGATGAAACAAAGAATTAGAATAGGGTAATATTAAGATTACATATACCTAATTCATATCACATATATGATATATGAAGATCAATCAATATTTTGATTGATCTATATTAATCGATAGAATCCGACTTTCTATACTTCACTAAGACTAAAAAAGTAACTAGTATGGTAGAAAGATGAATCTATTTCTTTCTACCATACTATCAGATCTCATAGAATACTGCTGATTGTCGTTCGCTCATTTCATTAAGAATCAAAAGGCAAAGCTTTTATTTATTCATTTTGTATTTATTCAATCATTAATAAGAACTAAGAAGCCAAGTTTTATTCAAATTAATTATTTTGATTTTGACTTATGGTTTTTACATATATGATAAGTAAAAAGGCAGTAGGAACTAGAATGAACAGTGCAGTAGCAATAAATGCAAGAATATTTACTTCCATAATATCATTATTTCGTTTTTTTTACTTCGCAATAACTCGGGATTTAATCCCCTAGAGATGAGGAATCACTCTTTCGCCGGTAAATTCAATTCAATGAGATGAATTACATCGCGATGATATTGAATCAGATCAATATCATGAATAAGAATATCTGAGCTATCACATGGATTAATCGTCAAGAATTGAATAGTATAACATAGAAGGGTCCTTTATCCATACTGAATAAAAAAATTGGATTAATAATCCAATCAATAATTTTTTATTTCTTATCTGTTTTTCTCTTCTTGACTTTATATACCATAATATACCAAAAATATACCATAATATACCATAATATATCACCTTTTTTTACAATTATCCGATCAAGCATTTTGTGCCCATTTGCCCACTTTTTTGGTTACCAACCCATCGACGTGAAATGAAAAAAGGACGGAGTTAAGCTCTAAATTCCTTTTTGAATGTTAATAATCTAGTTTTCTTGACAACCAAAGAAGTGTGAGAAAGGTTAATCTTGGTATAAAAGATCTAATATTCCATACAATTCACTATTTTTTTGGTTGTTTCTTTGGACCCGAAGGAAAAAAAAAGATTCATTCCCTTGCTCGGTGGGAAGAGATTCTTTTTAGTAATTAAGATTCCACACAATTGGAACCAAAAAATAGGTTTAACCTGAATGGGTTCTATCAGGGTAACTATGTTTAATTTATTTTATAATGTTAGTACAAAAAATGCTCTTAGTAAAAAAATAAAAATATAGTATTGTTATACATTACAAGGATGAGGAGCAATCAAAAAAATACAGTAGATACTCTACTGGAATTCTGAATATGCTGCCCCCAATAATTGTACTAATTCACATATGGCTCTCTCCCACCAATTGTTACTATTTGAAATAGAACGGATTTTTTTGATGGTAAATGCTAAAAAATAACTAAAGATCACTTTTTGGGGGAATGAAATTATGTTCCCCGTACCCTTTTATCCGAATAAAGAAGGGGTGGATTGAGTATATATTGGATACGTCGGGACTGACGGGGCTCGAACCCGCAGCTTCCGCCTTGACAGGGCGGTGCTCTTACCAATTGAACTACAATCCCCCTAAAAAGTATATCCATATTATTTTTATTTCATTCAACATCTATTTTGAATTACTGCGTTGTAACAGAGATTCGCAGATATATTGAGAGTTCCGTGAATGCTTAGTGAAAACAACACGGATTACTAATAACCCATGTTGTTATTCTCAAATCGATTGAGAATCCATTTTTTCAAAGAAAAAGGATAAAATAAAAAATGTAAGTAGGGATATATTAGAAAGTTTTCTTTTTTTCCTGCGAATTCGTTATTTCTGGAAAACAAATGGGTTCTATCCATTCATGTTGGATCAGCGCATTTTTGGGCCGAGCTGGATTTGAACCAGCGTAGACATATTGCCAACGAATTTACAGTCCGTCCCCATTAACCGCTCGGGCATCGACCCAGGAACAATCACTTCTAAGGTTATTTAGAATCCATGATCAACCTCCTTTCATAGTACCCTACCCCCAGGGGAAGTCGAATCCCCGCTGCCTCCTTGAAAGAGAGATGTCCTGAACCACTAGACGATGGGGGCATGTTTTCCTGACCGACCCATACTATGTTCATAATATGACTAGTTTTTCGAAATTGTCAATATAATAGAATAATATGACTAGATCTGACGGATCTTTCTGTCGTTCATGATTCCATATAATTTATTGATTCTTCGTTTCTAGTCATGAATCCTTCATTCAAATCGACATTCTATATTTATCTATATAGATTGAATTTATCTATATAGATTGATTCTATATAAATTAGAAAAATTGCGAATTGATTCTAGAAATCTAGAAAGTGAAATTCTTTTTATTAGATTAGATATTATCTATAAAAAGAAAAGAATCTCTAAATAAAAAACAAAAGAATATGAAGTCTAAGATACTCGCATGGAGTAATTTGTCTTTCAGAAAGGGTTTTCACTTCATTTCTTCCACTCTTCATTCATTGATTTACCTTTGTTAAGATGATATATACCTATCTATATCTCCCCACTAAACTAGGAAATCAAAAAAAGAGAAATGGAAATCCGGAATAAAAAAATAATCTACAAATTTTTAACTAATAAATTTAGTTCAGGAGACAAGTAGAATCTCTTGATCATATGATTCGATGAAAGATCTTGGATCTATGCCTAAATCGAAGTGAAATTGAAACAATTTATTGCATTGATATCAATAAACCTTTTCTTTTTAACTATACTAGGTAAAGAAAAACAGAATACTAGGTAAAGAAAAACGGAATAGTCCACAACCCGCTATGAGTCTATTGCATATACTTAATGTATATAATATATGTACATATATCTAGTTTATCCATATAGTAACTCAGTCAGGAATTTAATAAAAAGGGCCCTTTTAACTCAGTGGTAGAGTAACGCCATGGTAAGGCGTAAGTCATCGGTTCAAATCCGATAGGGGGCTTTCGTGTTTTTCATAACCCTCCTGTCTTAGTATTGATATTTGGAGAATACAGATATTCCTTCTATTAATATTTAGGAATACTAAAAAAAAAAAAAAAAACAACCGTATAATGTGATCCTAATAAGTTATTATTCTTATGAGTTCGAATAATTAGAGTTAGAAATTTGGAACGTTTGTTTATTCGATTTTTTATTATAATATATTTTTTATAATGAAGAATAAA